TTTATTTTATTCTTTTTATAAATCTCGAACGCTTATACTATATAAGAGAGAGATCTTCCAGCTCCTCCTTTGGAGGAGCTCAAAAGCCATGCATAGCTACTAAGGTTCGGCAAAGCCGAACCTCTACCTCCTGACCCCAGGAATATTAGCTATGCTCCCGCCCCTTTGGGGCGGGAATTAACCTTTCATAGTCCGCCCTTTCAGGGCGGAAATAAGCTTTGCATGGCTATTAAGGTCAGGTAAAACCTGACCTTTGCCATAGGCACTAGAAGGTTTCAGAGCCCTTAAAGGGCCTTACCATAACGCCAGATATATGTTCTGGTAATTAAAAATAATAAATATTGTTATATTATAAATTGGAAAAGTAGTAAATATGGGCAACCCATGGATGGCTGGCCTATTGATTTAGTGGGAGTCAACAGACTTAAAGTTTCGAAATGAGAAACTCCCCACAGATAAAAATCCAAGTTGAAAAGGATCCGAACTGATTCATCTAAGTAGGATCTAATTTACCTTAATTGGTAAATAAACAAATCAAAATGAGAATCACTTTAGTAGTGGCGAACGAACAAGTTATTTGTTAGCCAATCATCATAGAAGGAATAATCTAAATCCTGTATGGCTAATTTGGTATAGAGTAGAACCTATTAAAAAGGTTTGAAGAACGAGAGAGATCTCGAAACCAAAAGAAAAATCAATAGGCGAGAGCGAAAAGTACCGTGAGGGAAAGCTGAGATAGGTCCATTAAAAATGGCAATAATCTGAGATAAAATATCCTGAAATGGGTTGTCGGCAGCGTAAGCTTTATATTGAAGCAAACGTTTACCTTTTGCATAAGGGGCCTGCAACTTTATTCTTCTAGTAAGCTCCCTTTGAGGGAAGCCTAGTGAATGCGAAGCCTAATAGGCTGTAAAATTAGAAGAATAAGGCCCGAAACCAGATGATCTAGACGAGGCCAGGTTAAGATAAATAAAATAAAATATTTTGCTTTTTATTATCCTGCTATTCTAGCAGGAAGAGGCAAGCTTAGGCTAGCCTTTGTGACACTACTAAATAGTGTCACAATAAATACAAATAATTTTGAATTAAGGACCGAACTGGTGACTGTTGCAATAGTCTCAGAAGAGCTTCGTCTTGGAGTGAAAGACTAACCGTATCTGGAGATAGCTGGTCTACCACGAAAGCTATTGAAGTAGCATTATCTTTCATAATTCCTTTTAGGTGGATTAAAGGTCTGCTTGACTGACTTAACTCCCAATGAGAAGGAATAAAGAAGATAGGACTGACCCTGGGGGATAAGCTTCAGGGTCTAACAGGAAAGAGCCTAATACTATTAATAAGGTCTCAAATAAAGGTTGATTGGTATTGAGGAAGTTCAAGGGTATAGTTTACCACTGGGTGAGCATGGAAGTTGCTATCCCTAAGAGAACGTGTAACAACGCAAAGGTCGATCGTACTAGCTTCGGCTAGTCAACCCCGAGCATCATAAATTAACGAGCCTAAACCTTTGACCGATTTATAGTTTTTATTCTCTAAGATATTAAATCTTAGAAAAGGTAAGCCTTAGCTTACCTTTCTGACTCTTAAGAGTCAGGTATATTAGGTAGTGGTACATGCCATATATTGGCAGAGAGAATGCAGGTGTGAGTATGTATTAATGAAGTGAAAAATCTTCATGGTCTGATATCCAAGGTTTTCGATGAGAAGTTCAGCTTCGTCGAGTTAAACGGCTCCTAACCAATACTTGTATTTGGAATGGAATTAAGGTTAATTTTTTATGGCACCATAGGTGCCCTAGTCATCTGAGATTCTCTTTTGGAGAATCTCAGTAGCCTTGCAAGGCTACTGGGGTCTGGCTATGCCAGACCCCAGAGGCTAGGCTAGCTAGTAATAGCTAGCTGGGAATTGTTCCACCCCTAAGGGATGGAAAATAAGCTAGTAATAGCTTATAACCGGACTCTGGTAACCTTTCAGGTTACCAGTAGCTCTGGTTGAGAATCACTTTGTGATTCTCAAAAAGCTATGCATAGCTACTGGGATCAAAGATCCCAGTGGACCCAAAGGGTCCAGAGGTCCTAGATAATTAACTAAATAACCGTACTGGAAACCGACACAGGTGGATAGATCGAGTAGATCAAGACTTAGGGAGAACCATTCAGAAGGAACTCGGCAAAATGACTCCGTAACTTCGGAATAAGGGGTACAACCTCTAAACCAGTAATGGCTTTAGAGGGATGTGACACAAAATCGGGAGGTGGAACTGTTTACTTAAAACTTCACTCTCTGCAATCTGAAAAAGATAGTATAGGGAGTAACTTCTGCCCGGTGCCAATACGTGAAAATCGCCATTCCTCGTTGAATGGGAGATAAACTTTGGTAAACGGCGGTCTTAACCATAAGGATCCAAAGGTAGCGAAATTCCTCGGCTATTAATTGTAGTCCCGCATGAATGAAGTAATCACACCTCTACTGTCTCCTGAATGGACCCTACGAAATCACATTGGTTGTGCAGATGCAACCATATCCTAGAGTGACGGAAAGACCCTATGCAGCTTTACTGTTATCTAATAAATACCTCTGATATTATTGGAGTTGTAATACATCTTCAAAATCAGAATAATTGTTTGAGAGACAGTTTGATTGGGGTGATCGCCTTCTAAAAAGTAACGAAGGTGTGCAAAGGTAGGCCTTACGCATAATGGCTTATGCCTGCTTGACTGTAAGAATCACAATTCGAACAGAGAGGATTTTAAATAGTGAGGATAATCGTAAGATTATCCGTTATTTATTTAATTTCACTCAGCCATAGTGACCCGGTAACATTAGTTACCGATCAACGAATAAAAGTTACGCTAGGGATAACAGCTTAGTCCTAAGTTAGAGTTCAAATCGACCTTAGGGTTCGGGACCTCGATGTCGACTCTTCCCAACCTGGTTGAGCAGGAGCTTCCAAGGGTGCAATTGTTCATTGCATAAAGGGGAACGTGAGTTGGGTTAACAACGTCGTGAGACAGTTGGGATCCTATCTTCTAGGATAATCAATAGCAAAAGAGCCCTACCTTCGTACGAGAGGATCAGGGAGGTAAAACCACTAGTACTCCAGTTCTTTATTAGTGCTGGGTAGCTACGTTTTGAATAGAGAACCGCTGAAACCATCTGAAGCGGGAAACTTTTCTTTTCTATTGGCGTGTCAGGTAGAATACCTGAAGAGGCTTAAATATAATTACCGTAAGGTATTGAGTTTATTCTCTTGTAACACTGTATACTACTTTTCCTTATCTAACTATATCTCTACCCATTGCTACCACTTTGTGGTAGCAAAGTAATAGCTATGAATAGCTTATTCTCCTGTCATCTAAATGGTGACAGGATAGGGCTAGAGTAAATAAAATAAATAATAACTATGATGTTAAATAGAATAAAAACTGATGAAAGCTTTAATTGTCGCTTTACTTATGGTTTTAGCCGTTGCTTATATGACTTTAGCTGAACGTAAACTTATGGGTGCTATTCAACGTCGAGTTGGTCCTAACAGTGTAGGTTTTCTTGGTTTACTTCAACCTCTTTTCGATGGTGTTAAATTAATCTTAAAAGAAACTATTTTACCTCTTGAATCTAATCATTGGATTTTTGTATTAGCTCCTTTCCTTACTTTTTATTTAGCTTTACTTAATTGGTTAGTTATTCCATTAGATAAAGGTTTAGTTCTTATGGATCTAGATGCTAGTCTTTTATATCTTTTAGCTATTTCTTCTCTTGGTGTTTATGGTATTATTTATTCCGGTTGGGCTGCTAACTCTAAATGGACCCTATTAGGTTCTTTACGTTCCACTGCTCAAATGGTTAGTTATGAAGTAAGTATGAGTTTAATTGTTCTTACTGTTGTTTATATTGGTGCTTCTGTTAACTTAGTTGAAATTGCTTACTTACAATCTGCTATTAAATTCTTTTGGCCCCTTTGGCCTATTGCTATTATTGCTTTTATTGCTGCTCTTGCTGAAACTAACCGTGCTCCTATGGATCTCCCTGAAGCTGAAAGTGAACTTGTAGCTGGGTTCATGACTGAACATAGTGCTATTTCCTTTACTTTCTTATTCCTTGCTGAATATACCAATATTATTACCATTTCTACCCTTCTTAACTTATTTTTCTTTGGGTTTTATAACCCTATTATTATTTATCTCTTTATTTGGGTTCGTGCTTCTCTCCCTCGTTTAAGATTTGATCAACTTTTAAAACTTGGTTGGGTTTATTTACTTCCTTTCCTTATTGCTTTCCTTCTTATTGAACCTGCTATTCTTTACACTTTTGATCTTTTCTAATTTATAATTTCTTATTTTTATCCTGGGAACCTCTTCTGCTACCTATCTGGCACCTTTAGTGCCAGACTAGCCCTGCATAGCTAACTCTCGTCCTCTGGCGCTCTTAGCGCCAGATTAGCCATGCATAGTTAATCTCCGACCCCAAAGGGTCGGAGAGGGTAAATGATTCCCAAGTAGCAGACTCGAAGTCTTTGACCTCGAGAGCTATGCATAGCTTATTTCCGGGCCTCTAGGATTTGGCAGTGCCAAATCCTAGTAGCCATGCATAGCTAGCCTCCGCCCTTTAGGGCGGAGGGATGCATAGCTTATCTTCTTGTGACCACTAAATGGTGATAGAATAGAATGGAGTAAGGGTAACTCGCTGGTCTCATCATCCGGAAATGGAGGTTCGAATCCTTCTTCTGCAATATTTAAAATGGGATCATTCCTCTGGGACTCTGATTATCAGAGTCCCAGTATGCCATGCATAGCTTCTGAGCATCTATCCAGATGCTCAGAGGACGAGGGATTAGCCCTGCAAAGCTAGTCTGGCGCCAAAGGCGCCATATGGGGAACAAAATATACTAGAATGTTAGCTAAGTGTAGGGAATTCTTGGTTGAGGGATCAAATACTTTGATACTAAGAGGAACATCGAAAGAGAAGTCACTATACTGCGAAACATTGACGCTAAACCCAGTAAAGCGTAGGGAGCAAACGGGATTAGATACCCCAGTAGTCTACGCCCTCGATTGAGTGAAAAGTATTTACTTATTCATTCTGCCTGGAAAGTAAGGTCGCAAGGCTGAAATCCAATGGATTAGACGGGAACCAACAACAGCAGTGGCGCGTGTTGTTTAATTCGACGGTCCACGAAAACCTTACCTCCTCTATTAAAATTATTTCTAATTCTAGAAAGAAATTTCTGGTATTGCACGGCAGCCGTCAACGAATCTCGTGAGAGTATCTGTGAAACCTTAAAAATATGAAGAATTTTAGCGATAGTAACTTAACGGTTTTATCGCCATTCGAATTATGATTAAGACTAAGGCATGCACGCGTGGTCCAATGAGGAGGGCTACAAACGCGCGACAATGATAGAGACAGCTTTTAAACTCTATCACGTACGGATAGATTCTTGGAACCAGAATCTTGATGCTGGAATTGCTAGTAATCGCGGTTTAGAATCCTGCGGTGAATTTTAAATTGGTTTTATACTAACTGCCTGTCAAGTTCTCAGACTAGAACCATGAGAAAAACTTAAAGACCCGCTGGGATCCAAAGGAGACCAGCTTTAGGCTTGCCTGAGGCTCGTCAAACTTTCGTTTCCTCGCCTTTAGGTTTGAAGGTGGAACTAGTATAGGAATTAAGTCATAACAAGGTCGTCGTAGCGGAAGCTGCGGCCTAAATTATTAATTTTTAAAATAATAAATATACAATTGGTACTATCTGGTGCCTTTGGAAAATACTGTTCCTTCGGAACAGTATCTAGCTATGCAAACCTAATTTCCGCCCTAAAAGGGCGGACTATGCATAGCCATCCCGAGGTCTTTGACCTCGGATAGTCCTTAGTAATCTAATTTTAGATTATATTATACTCGGACACATATACTATATAGAGAAAGAATAAAATAACCCCAGGAATCTTCGATTCTAGAGGCTATGCATACCTACTGAGCTCCTACGGAGTCCAGGTGAAAAAAGTGATAGTAAAATTTACAATAAATTTTTTTAAGTGATTTATTCACAAAATATAGAAGTTGCTTCACCCAAATAAGCAAAGATAATTTATGGAGCTCAATAGCTACGCATATCTTATCTGATATTTCGGGAGCTATGCAAAGCTTTTAATTCTTCTCCCCTTCCCTTTGGGAAGGGGATTAGCTATGCATAGCTAGTCTCGTCCTAAAAGGACGAGAGGGAAAGAAATTAGCTTTGAATAGCACATAACATGATTATCTGGGATGATTGAAAATCTTTTATTTTTATTATTTGATGCTTTTAATTTTATTCTTCCTTACTTTCCTTATGATGACCGTAGGTCGTTATTCTGGTCGTATCTCTCTCTTAAGTCTTGTTTTTTATATGTTTTTCCTTAGTTACCTTTTCTATTTTTTCCCAGAAGGTTCTACTTTAATTTTAGCTAATGGTTTACTTCGTCTCGATAGCTCTTTACTTTTCTCTCTTCTTTTCATGGGTGCTATTCTTTTTATTATTGTAAGCCGTTCTAATAATTTAGGTTGGGAATTCCACCTTATGCTTTTTGGTGGTTATACTGGTGCTATTTATATGATTCTTGGTTATGATTGGCTTATTAGTCTTATCGGTTTTGAATTTCTTAATTTATCTACCTATTTAATTCTTTCTCTTTATAGAGGTACTGAATCTGCTACCTTGAAATATCTTTTAATGAGTGCTTTCTTTACTACTCTTCTTCTTTTATCTATTAGTCTTTTCTATGGTTTAACTGGTTCTACCGCTTTTGATAGTCTTTATGCTTCTATGAATTATCTTGAAGATTCTTTAACTCTTTGGCCTCAACTTCTTCTTTTACTTACCCTTAGTTTTAAATTAGGTCTTGTTCCAGTTCATCTTTGGGTTCCAGATGTTTATGATGGTTTACCTATGGAATTAGTTCTTTGGATTGGTACTCTTCCAAAACTTGCCATTCTTTTCTTTTTACCTGTCCTTCATCCTTTACTTATTAATGTTAATCAATATTTCCTTCTTGGTGGTGTGCTTTCTTTCATTTTAGCTGCTATTTCCTTAGGTGCTCAATATAGATTAAAACGTTTCTTAGCTTTCTCTGCTATTGGTCATATGGGTATTATGATTACTGGTTTTGCCATTGGGGATTATCATTCTTTCTGGTTCTATACTCTTATTTACTTTGTTGCTTCTGTTAATCTTTTCCTTATTTTAGCTGAACTTCCAGGTATTGATCTCATGAAACGACTTAGTCTCATTACTAATAATTACCCATTAGCTTTTGCTTTCATGATTGCTCTTCTTACTATGGCTGCTGTTCCTCCTTTCTCTGGTTTCTATGCTAAATTACTTGTACTTTTTGGTCTTATTGATATTCGTTATATGGTAGTAGCTACTCTTCTTATTCTTACTTCTTTAAGAACTGCTGCTTATTACTTAAGACTTCTTCAAACTACCTTCTTTGGTCCATTTGTAGCTTCCCTTGGTACTAGTGAACTTCGAGTTTCTTATGCTACTCTTATTGCTGTTACTACTACTTGTCTTTTACCTACTACTCAACTTCTTCTCCTCTAAAACTATCTATAGGATCTCCTAAAAAGAAATCCCCTGGAATCTTTGATTCCCTGAAATTCCCTTTAGGGAATTTCAGGGGAAGCCCAGGTAAGGCTATTGGGCTCCTCAAAGGAGGAGCCCATGGAAATCCAGACCCTTTAAGGGGCTTGAAACTCAATTAAGCTTATATCTTGGTACCATAGGTATCAAAAAAAAATGAGCTAAGGAAATCCGGGCTCCTTATAACCCGGACCTATACCTAGCTAATCTAACTGGACTTTGTCTGGCTAGAATTTTGTCACCATTTAGTGGCAACAAAAAAATTAGCTATTATTCTGCTACCATAAAGTAGTAGCAGAAATTATTCGATGAAGTGCAATTTATGGATGGGTATGATCATGGCTCAGGATGAGCGCATTTTCTTTGACCTAACACATGCTGATCGACTAAAACTTTATTATGTTTTAGAAGGTGATAGGGTGAGTGTGCGGGAACTTGTTTCAACTTAGTTGGAAGTGAGTTTCGGTGTAGTTTAGAAGGACGGTAGTGGTGACGGCCTACCGAATCGATGATCTAGAGCAATCAGGCCACAGTGGCACAATCAAAAAGGCCACCTCGTTCATACGGGCTGCAGTGAGGAATATTGGGCAATCTGGGAAACCTGGACCCAGTCAAAGAAAGAGAGAAATCTCCTAAACTCTATTTAGAATGAAAGTAGAGTGTAGCAGTAGTGTCCAAATATGTGCCAGAAGACTCGGTAATGCATATACTACTTGCGCTATCCGCATTAAATAGGCATCTGGTAAGGCGGTTATTATAATAAATTTTTAATATAAAATTATCCCTGTTTCTTCAGTAGCCCTGCTCGAAGTTCTCCTGAAGGAAGACTAAGCTTAGGGAATCATAACTGAGGTCTGGTGTTACCAGACCTCAGTAGCCCTGCATAGCCTCCGAGATCAAAGATCTCGGTCAAGCTCAAGTAGAATAGGAATAGTTTAATGGTAAAATTTTGGTCTCCAAAACCAACGTTATAGGTTCGATTCCTATTTCCCCTATATTCTATAAATTCCTCTTGAAATTAACTTTGGACCCGGAATTATAAATCACTAAGGGATTTTAGAGGCTATGCAAAGCTTCTAAAGTTTAGCCGTGCATTTCGTCCTTTTAGGACGAAAATTAGCTATGCAACCTGGCCCTTAAAGGGCCAGGTTTAAAAGCTATGCATAGCTACTGAAATTCCCTAAAGGGAATTTCAGGGAACCACTAGATGGTTCCTGACTAAAGGTATCAAATTACACAACCCCTTTGGGGGGGAGTGCTTATAGGAAATATTTTATTAAATACTCAGATGGTTTCTTTTTTAGCTATTTTTTTTCTTGTTTCTCTTTTATTAGTTCTTAGTTTCTATTTAAGTGTTAGTTCTCGAACTCTTGAAAAAGTTTCTGTTTATGAATGTGGTTTTGATCCTTATAGTGATGCTCGTCTTAAATTCGATATTATTTATTACTTAGTAGCTATTCTTTTCTTAATCTTTGATCTTGAAATTATTTTCCTTTTCCCTTTTTCTGCCCTTCTTTTTGACCTTTCTTATTCTGCTTTTTGGGTATATCTTATCTTCTTTGTTGTTTTAACCATTGGTTATTTATATGAACTTAATTCTGGTTCTCTTGACCTTTAGATACTTATTTTATTTAAAATTCGCTATCGCGGATCTTAATAGCAATACATAGCTTCCATATTTATACTTAAATAGGTAGGCTAAAATTTATAATTAATTTTCTCTGGCTCTGGTAATTTTTGACTTAATAAGAAATACAAAGCTTGTTTTAGGTTCTAACTATACTAATGCTAGATTATATTTTTTTTTATCTGACCTTCTAAAGTGCAAATTATAAGCTAAAGTAAACTTTTCCAGATTTAATATATTATTATCACAAGTGATTTCCAAAAATTACAACCTTAGTTTAATGGTTAGAACTCTGGATTTTCGTTCCAGTAATAGGGGTTCAACTCCCCTAGGTCTCGTAATCTATTCCCCAAACATTTTGAGGGTATGAGATTCGCTATAGGTCTCAATAGCTATCCATAGCTTCCAAGATAGAAGATCTCGGAGCTTATAACTATTTAAATCTTAGCTTAATTGGTAAAGCACTAGTTTGTCAAGCTAGGTTATGCGGGTTCAAGTCCCGTAGATTCCGTTTCTGAGGACCACTTTGTGGTCCTCAGGAGCTCTGCATAGCTCCCGAGGTCTTTGACCTCGTTCTCAGAATTAACTTATAAAATAATAAACCCTAGGCTTCTCATAATTATATTTAGCTTAAGCTATTTTTGCTAAAAATACTTTATGAATTAAATTAGCCACTCTAAGAAAATTAAATCTAAACGGATGATTATGGTAGGTAAATTAATTGGTGCTGGTGCTGCTTCTATTGCTTTAGGTGGTGCTGCTGTTGGTATTGGTGTTATTTTCGGTTCTCTTCTTATTGGTATTTCTCGTAACCCTTCTTTACGTCGTGAACTCTTCCAAATGGCTATTTTAGGTTTCGCTTTAACTGAAGCTATGGGTTTATTCGCTCTTATGATGGCTCTTATTCTTCTTTACGCTTTCTAATTTTATTTTTATTCTTTTTTATTAATTAAGCTTAAAAATTACTCTGTGGTTTCTAGTAGTCTTGTATAGCTACTGGGATTCTATTTTCTCCAAAAGAAAAGATGGACTCTAAGCTCTAGATTCTTGAGCTAGCTATAACCTACCACTGAGCCTGGACCCCTCTAAGATTCTTAAGAATCTCAGAAGCTATGCATCCGGGCCTTTTAGGCCCGGAAATAAGCTATGCATAGCTAATTCCCTTCCCTGGAAGTTACTATGTAACTTCCAGTAGCAATGCATAGCAAGCTGGGACTCGATGGAGTCCCAGGGGGAATCGGACTTAAAGGTCCGGTTCTAGGGTGCCATGGGTAAATCCTTCAAAAACTAGGGATCTATAGGAAATGTTATTTTAATGAAATAAGATGATTAACTATTGGCTTTATGAAACTTTTCTAGTTCTTATTGGTTTATCTGGGGTTTTAGTAATTGTTAGTAGATCCCCTATTAATTCTGTTCTTTTTTTATGTGGTCTTTATCTTGCTGGTGGGGGTATTTTTCTTTTATTAGATCACTATTTCTTAGGTTTAACCTTAATTATTGTTTATGTTGGTGCTATCGCTATTTTATTCCTCTTCACTATTTTCATGATTAATGTTCGCCTTACTCTTCAATTAGGTAGTTTTGCTTCTCCATTAGCTGCTTTTGCTCTCTTAATTGGTTTTGGTCTCTATTTCCTTTTATTTGCTGATTTTTCTTCTTATAAAGATTTACCTATTTTATCTTCTATCTTAGGTTCTTCTCACTCTCTTCCAGTAGATGGGATTAATTCTCAAATTCTCCCTGATGGGGCTTGGGAAAATAGCCTTCGTTCTCTTTATGCTTCTGATTGGTCTCATCTTTTAGGTCGTCCTTCTGATTTAACTATGTTAGCCAATATGATTTTTTATGCTTATCCTTTAGCTCTTATTTTAGTTGGGTTTTTACTTCTTGTTGTTATGGTTGCTATTATTAAAATTCATCTTGACACTCATTAATATTTTTCATTCTTTTATTTTTACTCCCCTGCACCTTTATTTAATTACTTACTAATTTACCCCTCTTAGGAGGAAAGACTGAGGACCTTTCAGGTCCTCAGAGGCTTTGCATAGCTTCCGAGGTCAAAGACCTCGGGCATAGTAATTGGAATTTTAAGTAGTGGGCTTCATAGGAATAGTGTAATTGGTAGCACGAAAGTTTTGGGTACTTTTAGCTTGGGTTCGATTCCCAATTCCCTGATTATTTTTAAACTAAACTCTCGGAAGCATGGTCCTCAGGGAAATCACATAATGATTTTCATAAAATCATAAAACTAAGGGACCCCTAAAAAAGTCCAAAAGTAGCTTAAAGGAAATCTAGGTCTAAAAAAAAAGAAATGATGCCTCAATTAATGCCTATGAACTACTTAAACCTTCTTTCTTGGTTCTCTATTTTATTTGTTTTATTTATGGTTTTTAACCAAGTCCTTGTATTCCCTTATATTTTACTTACTCATCTTTCTCGTTATACTCTTTTATTTATCTAATTTTATCTTTTACTTTTCTCACTGGAATTAAATTAATTTAATTGGGCCTTATAGAACTTAAAATACCAGGGAGATCTTTATAGTTTTACATAGCTTTCGGAGTCCAAAATTCAATTAGCTTCTTTATTACCTTTTCCAAAAAAAGGACTAGGATCTTCGATCCTAGTAGCAATACACCTCGTCCTATCGGGACGAGGATTAGCTATGCATAGCTAGTTTAACGCCAAAAGCTCCAAAAAGAATCTGGAATTCCTTTTAGGAATTCCAGAGACAGTGCATAGCTTCTGGAAACCACTTCCGAGGTCAAAGACCTCAGAGGCTAACTTAAGCTTACTACCAGGAGCATAGCTCCCGGTTCAGATTCTCAAGGACCACTGGACCCTTTGGGTCCAGAAGCTACCCAGAGCTATTGGTAACCTTCTCTGGCGTCAAAGACGCCAGAGATTAACTTTAGCTAGCCTCTGGAAATCACAACGTGATTTCCACAGAATTAAAGGAAATCTAGGCGAATGGTAAATTTCAATTGATGTTCTGTTATTCTCCTATGGAAGCTTATTCTGTTATTAATCTTGGTTCTGGCTTTAATGATGTTGCTATTTTCTTACTTTTTGCTTTTGGTTTCATTACTCTTTTAAGTTATGCTTTAACTGCTAACCAAACTTTAGTTCCTTCTAACTGGTTTTTAGGTTTAGAAACCTACCATGTTACTCTTTATTCTATGGTTCAAACTTATATTGGTTCTAAAGCTGGTGCTTGGTTCCCTTTTATTTATACTCTTTTCTCTGCCCTTCTTTTCTCTAACCTTTTTGGTTTATTACCTTATTCTACTACTCCTACTACCCATCTTATTATTACTTTTAATCTTGCTCTTTTCTTAATGGTTACTGCTATTGCTAATGGTTTCCGCCGTTATCGTTATGCTATTTTTGGTGTATTTATTCCTGCTGGTACTCCTTTAGGTCTTATTCCCCTTATTGTTATTGTTGAAGTTTTAGCTTACATTACTCGTATTAGTAGTTTAGGTATTCGAATTACTGTTAATATGGTTACTGGTCATACTTTAGTTAAAGTTGTTAGTGGTTTCATTTATGAAGGTTTCTTAGGTGGTACTTCTATTCTTATTCTTGCTTTACCTGTAGCTCTTTTAACTGTTTTCTTAATTCTTGAACTTTTAATTGCTTATCTTCAAGCTTATATTTTTACCTTTATTTCTTGTATTACTATTAAAGATTTCTCTTAGGAATCCTCTGGCATCAAAGATGCCAGATTAGCTAGCTTAAGTTAGCCTCCTTCTGGCTCTATAAGAGCCAGAATAGGGTTTCTAAAAAAGTAGCATCTGACCTAAAGGGTCGGAAATTAGCTATGCATGGCTACTAGGGTTTGGCAAAGCCAAATTCAGGATCCTTAGGAAAAATTATAATTAATATCTGTGGGCTCTAAGCCCTCCATATTTCTTTTATTGAGATTCTAGGAGACTAGCTATTGTAATTAATTCAATAAATAACCTATTATAAGCTATCTTCGATAGGGTTCCCGAGATCCTAGGATCTCGGGAGCTATGCATAGCTAGTCTGGTGCCAAAGGCACCAGATAGTTAATCTCCATTTCCCTCCCCTGGCTCCTTTGGAGCCAGGGTAAGCTAAAGGTTGCTAGTTGGACCTAAAGGTCCATAGAGTGTATTTTAATTTTTTATTAGATGAACAGTGTTAATTTTAGACATCCTTATCATTTAGTTGATCCTTCTCCATGGCCATTATTTGGTGGTCTTAGTGCTTTTGTTTTTGCTAGTGGTCTTATTTTCTCTTTCAAACATGGCCCTTCTGTTTTAATTATTGGTCTTATTAGTGTTGCTATTGTTGCTTTTGGTTGGTTCCGAGACGTTACCCGTGAAGGTATCTCTGGGAAACACACTACTAAAGTTCAAAGTGGTTTAATGCTCGGTGTTCTTTTATTCCTTGTTTCCGAACTTATGCTTTTCTTTAGTTTCTTCTGGGCTTATTTCCACTCTAGTTTATCTCCTGATATTGCTTTAGGTGGTGTTTGGCCTCCTATTGGTGTTCACGCTGTTGACCCTTGGTCTATTCCTTTATTAGGTAGTATTTTCTTATTATCTTCTGGTGCTACTTGTACTTTAGCTCACAATGCTTTAATTAACGGTAATAAAGATATGGCTCTTAGTGGTATGATTTTCACTGTTATTTTAGGTGGTGCTTTTGTTCTTTTACAAGTTAATGAATACTATGTTAGTGAATTCTCTTTAGCTGATTCCGTTTTTGGTTCTGTATTCTATATGACTACTGGTTTACATGGTACTCATGTAATTATTGGTGTTACTTTCTTAACTATTATGCTTATCCGTATGTTCCGTGACCAATTTACTACTCATCACCACTTAGGGTTAGAATTCTCTCTTTGGTATTGGCACATGGTTGATGTTGTTTGGTTATTCGTCTTCTTAAGCTACTATTGGTGGGGCTCTACTATTTATTATGCATTAGCTATCTAACTTAGAATTTCTCCTGAGTCTTTTCTGTAAACCACTTTGTGGTTATTAGAAGCTATGTATAGCTTCCGAAGTTTTCTTAAAGTAAAACTCCGGAAAAAGTTCCTGGGCCAAACAAAATTTGGACCCCTGAGATTCTCCTATGGAGAATCTCAGTAGCTATGCAGAGCTACTGGGGTCTGGCACAGCCAGACCCCAGGGAGAATGGGAATGGAATTATTTAATGGTTTCCAGCACAATTCTGGTAATCACTTAGGTGATTACCAGTAGCTGGCTATAGCTAACCCTCCCGTTCCAAGTTCCCTAAAGACTTTAGAACGGGAAAAGTAATTATAGGAAATTATTGAATTGAGTTTGATGTACCTTTTAATTTTAACTTTACCTTTATTAGGTAGTCTTCTTTGTGGTTTCTTAGGTCGTAAACTTGGGAATTTTGGTGGCCCTCTTTTAACTATTATTTTTATGGGTATTACTCTTCTTTTAGTTGCATTTGGTTATTATGAAGTTGTTCTTCTTAAATCCCCAGTTTATCTTGGTGGTATGGTAAATGGTCTTGGTTCCTGGTTAAGTTTAGGTTGGATTAATTTAGATATGGGTTTTATTTTTGATGAATTAACTTTATCTATGATGATTCCAATTTGCTTTATTTCTTTCTTAGTTCATATTTATTCTATGGGTTATATGAGCGATGATCCACATTTACAACGTTTCTTTAGTTATCTTTCTCTCTTTACTTTTTTTATGCTTATTATGGTAAGTTCTGATAATTGGTTACTTCTCTTCTTAGGTTGGGAAGGTGTAGGTTTAGTTTCTTATCTTTTAATTGGTTTTTGGTTTACTCGTATTAAAGCTAATCAATCTGCCTTAAAAGCTTTCTTAATGAATCGTGTTGGTGATACTGGTTTATTCTTAGCTATGGCTATGGCTGTTTGGTTTACTGGTGATCTTGAATTTACTACTTTATTTGCTATTTTACCTTACTTAAATAGTGATGTAGTAGCTATTTTAGGTTTTTTAATTGTAGCTGCTGTTATTGCTAAATCTGGTCAATTTGGTCTTCATGCTTGGCTTCCAGATGCTATGGAAGGGCCTACTCCTGTAAGTGCTCTTATTCACGCTGCTACTATGGTTACTGCTGGTATTTTCCTTCTTTTACGTTTTAGTCCTCTTTTTGGTAGCTCTATTTTCCTTGTATGGTTAGGTGGTATTACTGCTTTATTCGGTGCTGTTTATGGTTATGTTCAAACTGATATGAAACGTACTATTGCTTATTCCACTACTAGTCAATTAGGTTATATGGTTTTAGCTTGTGGTATTGGTCAATATGGTTTAGCTTTAGCTCATTTAATGAACCATGCTTTCTTTAAAGCTTTACTTTTCTTATCTGCTGGTGTGGTTATTCATGCTGTTCATGATGAACAAGATGTAAGACGTATGGGTGGTTTAATTAGATTAATGCCTATTACTTATGTTACCACTTTAGTAGGTTCTCTTTCTCTTGTAGCTTTACCTTTCCTTACTGGTTTCTATTCTAAAGATTATATTCTTCAAATGGCTTTTGGTACTGTAGGTTATGGTATGGGTTTAGCTGCTGCTTATTTTACTACTTTCTATTCTTTAAAATTACTTCATCGCGTATTCTTTGTTCCACCACAATCTAAAATTGTTTTAGATGCTCATGAACCTACTGCTTGGTTACTTTTCCCTACTATTATTTTAACTATTGCTAGTATTTTCTGGGGTTATTTAACTCAATACCATCTTTTAAGTAGTTTAAGTGGTCACCCAACTAATGCTCTTATTGCTTCTCACCTTCCTTGGTGGATTGATTTTGTTCCTTTAGCTGCTTTTTTAGTTGCTCCATTTATGATTCAAACTAATTATAGTTTACCTACTTTAAAATTCAATCTTTATCCTTATCTTCAATTAGCTAATATTACTAATCGTTATTTTGATAATGGGTTTTTAGCTTGGTTTGGTCCTCATGGTGCTGTTTATTTCTTAAATTCTCTTGCTGCTCGTTTAGATTTATTATCTTCTCGTTTTATTCCTCATTTACTTCTCTTCCCTCTTTTAATTTTTATTCTTTTAATTCCTTAAGGCTAGTAAACCGTAAGATAAGTTAGCTCAGGAAAACCTGGACTGTATCAATCTTACGATTATGCTCGCTATTTATTTTACTTAGCCACCCTTGGGATGCTAACCCAAGTTAAAAAGCTATACCTTGGATATTCGATCTTAGGTAAGCCAGAGACCACTTTGTGGTCCTTTCTGGCGTCTTTGACGCCAGACTAGCTATGCATGGCTAATTCCCGCCCTAAAAGGGCGGGATACCCTTTAAGTTCAATTCTAGGGTACCAAATTAGTTTACTTTCCGGGTCCTTTAAAGGGGCTCTATGGAATAAAATTTATCGCTTTTCTTAACTCGAACACTTATCCTTTATAGGAGAAATCCTTCCTTCATCTGGTGCCTTTGGCAAATACTGTTCCTTCGGAACAGTATCTAGCTATGCAAACCTAATTTCCGCCCTAAAAGGGCGGACTATCCATAGCCTCACCGAGGTCAAAGACCTCGGAAAGTTAAGGGAGATAAAATAATTATAATAAATTTGTTTGCATTCAAAATTAAATTTCCAGTCAAAAATTTTACTTAGTTCTTTCAGAGCTAGAAAGCTATACTTAGTGTTTGGAACTCCTCTTAAGGAGTTCCAAGAGCTATGCAAAGCTACTGGGAACCTAAGTTCCCAGATACCACCTGGGGCAAAATAAAATTTAGCTCCGGTTAAATAGCTATCGAGTTTTTTTAATAAACTCAAAAAGGATTAACATTGAATAGATTTATTTATATCTATAGCTACCTTATAGCTTTTTAATATAAGACTTTTTAGGCAAGACCCAAAATTTTCTTTAAGGACTAAATAATATAGCTATTATTTGGACCCTGGGCTATAGATTCTTTGAATTTGGAAGCCTCTGGGATCTATGATCCCAGTAGCCCTGCAGAGCTTTTGGAGGAGGTCAAAGACCTCCTATCTTGCTAGTCCCCGTTCCCTAGAATCGGGAGGAAAAATGATAAATTACAAATCTGGTGTCTAATGAGACGTTGGTTATTCAGTACTAACGCTAAAGACATCGGTCTTTTATATATTGTGTTCTCTGTAATTGCTGGTATGGTTGGTTCTGCTTTATCTGTTTTAATGCGTTTAGAACTTTCTGCTCCGGGTAATGTTTTCCTTGGTGGTAATCACCATCTTTATAACGTTCTTATTACTGCTCATGGTTTAATTATGATTTTCTTCATGGTAATGCCTGGTCTTATTGGTGGTTTTGGTAATTGGTTATTACCTGTTATGATTGGGGCTCCTGATATGGCTTTCCCTCGTCTTAATAATTTAAGTTTCTGGTTACTTCCATCTTCTTTAACTTTACTTACTCTTAGTTTATTTGTAGGTAATGGTGCTGGTGTTGGTTGGACTGTTTATCCACCTTTATCTGATAGTCTTTATTCTGGTGGTCACAGTGTTGATCTTGCTATTTTAAGTCTTCATTTAGCTGGTGTCAGTTCTATGGTTAGTTCTATGAATATGATTACCACTGTTATTAATATGAGAGCTCCCGGTATGAGTATGGAACGTGTTCCTCTTTTTGTATGGGGTACTTTTATTACTTCTTTCCTTTTAGTTTTATCTTTACCAGTTTTAGCTGGTGGTATTACTATGTTATTAACTGATCGTAACTTCAACACTACTTTCTATGACCCAACTGGTGGTGGTGATCCAATTCTTTTCCAACATCTCTTCTGGTTCTTTGGTCACCCTGAAGTTTATATTATGATTCTTCCTGCTTTTGGTGTTATTAGTCATGTAATTAGTCGATTTGCTATTAAACCAATTTTTGGTTCTATTGGTATGATTTATGCTATGATGAGTATTGGTCTTTTAGGTTTCATTGTTTGGAGCCACCATCTTTATGTTGTTGGTTTAGATGTCGATACCCGTGCTTATTTCACTGCTGCCACTATGATTATTGCTGTTCCTACTGGTATTAAAATGTTCTCTTGGTTAGCTACTATTTACGGTGGTAATATTCATCTTTATACTCCTATGTACTTTGCTTTAGGTTTCTTACTTCTTTTCACCATTGGTGGTGTTACTGGTGTAATTCTTGCTAACGCTAGTCTTGATATTGCTTTCCATGATACCTACTATGTTGTTGCTCACTTCCACTATGTTCTTTCTATGGGTGCTGTTTTTGCTATGTTTGCTGCTTTCTATTACTGGATCGGTAAAATGACTGGTTATAACTATAATGAATTCCTTGGTAGAATTCATTTCTGGAACTTCTTTATTGGTGTAAACTTAGTTTTCTTCCCAATGCATTTCTTAGGTTTAAATGGTATGCCTCGTCGTATCCCAGATTATCCTGAAGCTTTTGCTGGTTGGAACTCTGTTGTAACTTTAGGTACTATTTACACTGCTATTTCTTTAGTACTCTTTATTTTAGTTCTTGTTAAAACTTTTAGTCCAACTACTTCTTCTACTGTTAAATTCTCTCGCTAATTTTTATAAATTTTTCTTTTTATAGGCTAAATTATCAGATCTTAATTAAAAATTTTGTTTATGGCCAGAGCAAAATCTGAAGAATATATCTAGGAAACAACTTGTTTCTTGGAGATAGGTATAGCTTAATGGTTAAAGCTGCGGGCTTTTAATTCGTCGATCTAGGTTCGATTCCTGGTACCCCTATTTTTCTATTTGATATTGGGAGGGTGCAAAAAGCTACCCATTGCTACTAGAAATCACTATGTGATTTATAGGAAGATTTGCTCAAGTGAACTTTAGGAACTTGAGCAAAGGACTGCAGGACTTGGCTCACTCTTATCAGAGTTCGCCCAATGCGATATAGAGTTTTAATGATATTAAATTGATGATTCAAATGACTTCTATTTATTGTGACGCCCCTGAAAACTGGGCTATTGGTTTCCAAGACGTTGCTTCCCCTACTATGTATGGTTTAGTTGAATTACACGACCATGTTTCTTTCTATTTAGTCCTTATTATTATTGTTGTCTCTTGGTTCTTAACTCGTGGTGTTTTAGGTTCTCATACTATTTCTTACGCTCGTCATTACCATGGTCACGTTATTGAATTCTTATGGACTTTAGCTCCTGCTATTATTTTAGGTGCTATTGCTTTACCAAGTTTCCGTTTACTTTACTTAATGGATGAAATTATTGAACCTCAAGTTTCTGTTAAAGCTGTAGGTAATCAATGGTATTGGTCTTATGAATATTCTGATTACGCTGAATCTTTAACTTTTGATAGCTTCTTAGTAGATGGTCCTTTACGTCAATTAAATGTTGATAACTATTTAGTTTTACCAGTTGATACCTCTATTAGACTTTTAATTACTTCTTCCGATGTTATTCATGATTTTGCTGTCCCTTCTCTCGGTATTAAATTAGATGCTGTCCCTGGTCGTCTTAACTCTCTTGGGATTATTATTTCTCGTCCAGGTATTTTCTATGGTCAATGCAGTGAATTATGTGGTTACCTTCATGGTTTCATGCCTATTGGTATTAAAGCTGTTTCTACTGAAAACTATTTAAACTGGTTAGCTACTCTCTAATTTTTTTTTATTATTTTTTTTTATATGAGTATCCTACTTAAGATTTTCTCTTATGAAATTTAAATAGCTCCTATGGAAATTATTAATTGATTTCCAGTCCTGGATTAAAAGATTTTAAGAAAACCCGTCCCAAAGGGACGGGGATTGACTTCCCATAGGCAATTTGGTGCCTTTGGCGCCAACATTTTCTTAGAATAACTATAGGAAATTATATATTTTATTTACAGCGGATGCTTTTCTTAATGGGTTTATTTGTAATTGGTGTACTTGGTTTTGTACTTAACAATAGACAACTTATTTTTATTCTTTTAGCTTTAGAATTAATGATTTTTGTTGTAGCCTTTAGATTAGTTTATTTTGGTTTCATTTTTGATGATCTTGTAGCTTCTCATTTTTCTTTATATCTTCTTGTCTTAGCTGGTGCTGAATCTGCTGTTGCTTTATCTTTATTAGTTGCTTTCCATCGTGTTCGTGGTTCTATTCAAATTTTCTAAATAATTCTATTTTATAATTTTTGATAGCCATGGATAATTACCTTTATAAATCATGTTAGTTAATTTTCATGGGCTCCGGACTTTTACACTGAACCACTGGAATCTTCGATTCCAGAAGCTGTGCATAGCTAACCCTCGTCCTGAAAGGACGAGGGCTGAATTTCGGTGCCCATATATTCCTTTTTCTATAATATTTTTAGTGGGGTATCGTACAATAGGTAGGACGCTGGTTTTTGGTGCCAGTAATAGTTGGTTCGAGTCCACTTACCCCAGTTTATTGTAACATTTGGACTTAAAATCTATGACCCCTACCGAGGTCTTTGACCTCGGAGGCTAACTTAAGTTTGCTACCGGGAGCATAGCTCCCGGTATAATTTCAAAGCCCCAGGGGTTTACTAAAAATAAACCCCAGCAACTATGCATAGCTCTTGAGGTATTTTACCTCAAGTAAAAATATATTTAGCAGCTATGCAACCTGGACCCTTTGGGTCCAGGTTAAAAGCTATGCATTGCCTCTGGAATCAAAGATTCCAGTGGCGCCAAAGACGCCAGAAAAAAGTGGTGACCGAATGGTTAGGTAGCACTCTGTAAAAGTGTGGTTTTGGCCAATGTAGGTTCGAGCCCTACCCACTTCAATTTAAAATAAATATATGCAATTCCAGAACTTTCCAGGTAAGCAGCGAAAAACTTTTTAGTTTGATGTAACTCCTTAATACTTTTTCGTTTCAATGGAACGAAAATTAAAGCTTAAATTAGCTTATACTTTTAATATTAGGGAGCTTGGTTTATATTTTTACAAAATATCGTACATCATCGCTAGCCCGCCCTTTTATTTTTTTTTGATGAAATTCCTTAAACGTAATCCAATTTTATCTCTTGTAAATGACTTCTTTATTGATTCTCCATTACCTGCTAATATTACCTATTTTTGGAACGCTGGTTCTTTATTAGGTGTAGTTTTAGTTCTTCAAATTCTTACTGGGGTTACTTTAGCTATGCATTATACCCCAAACACTCTTTATGCTTTTGCTAGTGTTGAACACATTATGCGTGATGTAAATTATGGTTGGTTACTCCGTTATCTTCATGCTAATGGTGCTTCTTTCTTCTTCATTGTAGTTTATATTCATATTGGTCGTGGTCTTTATTTTGCTTCTTACCGTCCTCCACGTCTTATCTTATGGACTGTTGGTGTAGTAATTTATATTGTTATGATGGCTACTGCCTTTTTAGGTTATGTACTTCCATGGGGTCAAATGTCCTTCTGGGGTGCCACTGTAATTACTAATCTTCTCTCTGCTATTCCATGGTTAGGTCAAGATATTGTTTATTTCCTTTGGGGTGGTTTCAGTGTAGATAATGCTACTTTAAACCGTTTCTTTAGTCTCCACTATCTTTTACCTTTTGTTCTTGCTGCTTTAGTTGCTGTTCATATTTTAGGTTTACACCAATATGGTTCTACTAACCCACTTGGTGTTAGAGGTGATTATTTACGTTTCCATCCTTATTTCACTTCTAAAGACCTTGTTGGTTTTGTTTGGTTATTCATTCTTTTAGCTATTTTAGTTTTCTTTATGCCTAACTACTTAGGTCATCCGGATAACTATATTCCTGCTAATCCATTAGTTACTCCTCATCACATTGTTCCAGAATGGTATTTCTTACCTTTCTATGCTATTTTACGTGCTATTCCTAATAAAGTATTAGGTGTAATTGCTATGTTTAGTTCCCTCCTTATTTTATTAACTCTTCCATGGTTCACTCGTTTAAGATTAGCTGGTAACACTCCTCTTATGAAATCTCTTTTCTGGTTCTTCGTTGCTAATTTCTTTTTACTTATGTGGCTTGGTGGTCAACCAATTCATTCTCCATATATTCAAATTGGTCAAATTTGTACTGTTCTTTACTTCTCTTACTTTGTTATTATTCTTATTATGGGTTAATATTAAGCTTGTTTTATCTGAGGTTTGGCTTTGCCTACTTTGGAGAAACTGCATAGCTTAAATTAGTTCATTTATTGTATAATTAATTCTTGCAGATGAGATAAAAAATCTTAACATCTGCTTTATTTTTTTTATTTAGTTCCTATGGTACCTTTAGTGTCAGATTAGCTATGCATAGCCTCTGAGAACCTAGGCTTTGCATAGTTCCCGAGATCGAAAATCTCGGTTATAAATCCTATGGGATTAATATCATAGGTATGTACAACGTTAGAAATTCTAGTGATAAAATCTTTTTTTGTCCTGAAACTGAATCTTTTATACCCTGGGCTTTTTAGGCCAAGGTTGCTGAGGACCACTTTGTGGTCCTCAGGGGCTATGCATAGCTCCCGAGGTCAAAGACCTCGGGCATAGTGCACGAGATCGAAGATCTCAATGGCAATGCATAGCTACTGGGGCCAAAAGCCCTAGATCTTTAGGTTACGAAAAGCTTCCCATGTCACAATTACTATTAAAAAGATGTTACTTTGGCTTTTAATTCTTTTACCTTTAATTGGGGGTTTCTTTGGTATTCTTTTTCCCCGTTATCGTACTATTTTAGGTATGTGGTTTATGCTTTTAACTTTAATTCATAGTTTCTATTTAGTGCTTATTTATAATCCTAATAGTGCTCAATTCCAATTTCAATATATGGCTCTTGGTCTTGATGGTTTATCCCTTGTTTTAATTGTTTTAACTACCTTCCTTATGCCCATTTGTCTTATTGTTGAACCTGATTTAGTTTTACCATTATTAGCCATTGAAGCTTTATTAATGGCTGTATTTTTAGTTCTTGATGTTATGATCTTTTACCTTTGCTTTGAAAGTGTTTTAATCCCACTTTTTTATTTAATGGGTAAATATCAAGGTAGAGCTCGAAGACTTTCTGCTGCCCTTTCTCTTTTCCTTTATACTTTAGGTGGTTCTCTTCTTATGCTTATTTCTATTGGTCTTCTTTATCTTGAAGCTTCTACTACTAATCTTCAAGCTTTACTTACTGTACCTCTTCACCCTGATTATCAACTTTTACTCTTTTTAGGTTTTTTTGTTGCTTTTGCTGTTAAAATTCCAATGATTCCTTTCCATTTATGGCTCCCGGAAGCTCATGTAGAATCTCCAACTGGTGGTTCTATTCTTTTAGCCGGTATTCTTTTAAAATTAGGTGGTTATGGTTTCTTACGTTTTTCTATTCCATTATTCCCTTATGCTTCCGATTATTATCAACCTTTTGTTGCTCTTTTAGCTCTTATTGGTATTGTTTATGCTGGTCTTACTGCTATTCGTCAAATTGATATGAAAAAAATTATTGCTTATAGTAGTGTTGCCCATATGAATTTAGCTATGCTTGGTATTTTTGCTAATAATTTATTAGGTATTGAAGGTTCTATTCATATGATGGTTGCTCATGGTTTAGTTAGTGGTGCTTTATTCTATTGTGTTGGTCTTTTATATGATCGTTATCATACTCGTCTTGTTCGTTATTATAGAGGTCTTGCTATTTATATGCCACTCTTTGCTATTTTCTTCCTTTTCTTTACTTTATCTAATGTTGCTTTCCCTGGTTCTGCCAATTTCATTGCTGAATTCCTTGTTTTTACTGGTCTTATGGATATTAATCCTTTCTTAGCCTTAATTGCTAGTAGTGGGTTACTTCTTACTGCTACTTATTCTATGTGGCTTTACAACCGTGTTTGCTTTGGTTCTACCACCTCTTATATTAGCAAATTTAATGATTTAACTAGAGCTGATACTTTCTGTTTATTTGCTCTTGCTTTCACTACTTTACTCTTTGGTATTAAACCAAATCTTATTCTTGATCTTATTCATCTTTCTTCTTATGCTCTTTTAAGATAA